TTCCAACTAGCCATTGTACCTGAGATTGCGATAAGTCCTTCTTCTTCTTTGGAGCTTGTTCTTGGTCCCAAGGGAAATGGGGTGACAAAGAGCAGCTTGCTTCTCCAATTGGATCATTGCTCGACTCGATGGGTACTTCTAGTGGTTTGCCGGAGAAGCTCTTGTTTTTCTTTCAGGAGTTGGTTGGTGGCATGGACACCTAGCCTTTTCTTATTTTTTATAGTATTTGTTTGTTTGCTGGCACAGGTAGTAGAGGCATTATCCACTCCAGCAGTAGCAGATGTAGAATGTGAAAGGTGGGATTCCCGGTTGATTGGATGCTTCCGTTAGAGCTTCTTCCCCTCCTGTCATTTAAGGGCACCTAGCTTACAATCACTAGTGAAAGAGTGCCAATTGACCCAACTAGCGAATCTGTTTAGAACCATTCAATCTTTTTCATTTCCGTGAATACCGCTCGAAAGCAGTCATTGAAAAGAGCAGTCATTTGTCGGCTTGATAGCACAAGCACGATCCACCCATCTCCCTCCGGAGAGTGAGGAAAGGGCCTAGCTTCTCAATAAGTCATTCAATGAACTAACTATACTTAAGATGTGAGCTATACCTATTCCTTTGAGCTATACCACCTATTCCTTCTTTTCTTATCTTTTCTGCGGGAGTGAACAATCAACCATGAGGCAAGGTACCCTTAAGATACCGAAATATCCGCTTCGCTAGTTAAAGGTGAGTGGTCTTCTTCTACAGGATAGGGATTAACCCTAAATTCTCCTCTAGGCTAGAGAACTACTCTTCTCCTTACTCTTATAGGTAGGCCCCGACTATTTCAAGAAAGACCGTTAACATCCGCCACATTGAGCTTCAATTCTCCAACGCCTGTCTCTAATGCTACACGTTCCGCTGACTTGGACCTCTTCTTAGGTTGATCGTCAGACGGCCTTGGGTCAGTAACCTTTGAGGATGCCATGGCTCTAAGCACAACCTCGCTCTGATACCAGTTGTCACGGACTTCTAGCTTGCCTAGCTAACTTGCCCGCGCGGCACTTGTGCAACGGACCTCTCTCCTACACAAGTCAGCCTTGCTCACTCACCCCTCTCTTGAGTAGAGCCCTCAAGCCTATCTAATACAGAAGAGAAGGAAGTCTAAGTCCTACCCTTTCTCTATCCGGAATCCCCAGTTCTTCGATTGATTGACATGACTTCAGTTTAGGCATTTAAGGCCAGTCAACAAGGGAACCCCGAACCTCATTCGTTCAGCTAGTCCTTCGGCCTTTTCATTGCCTCAGCGCCCCGGTCTGCCGATGTTGTTGATTTAGTGACCTCCAGCTGTCCAAGACAAGAGTGGAATATCTAATCTCTTGACATTTTCCCTGTAGCCACTTCTGTAGTTTCAAGCATCTCACGTGTGGAGAGGTATGGTTCTAAAATAAAGTAATAAAGTAGATATAGGCTAGGAAAAGCGATCTAGCAACAAACACCAATCTCGTTCAATCGCAAGAGGAAAGCAACCGACGAAGACCGACCAACAAAGACCTATGTGGCACGAACCGAGCACTGTAGCACATGGGCAGGAGATGCAGAGGCAGAGCGTTGAGAATCCCTCTCAGATGAGAAGGGTCCCAGAGTACACCGACGAAGCCTCCGATGAGGAGTTGGCTGGTACTTTTAAAAGTGGTCTTTATCTTTCCGTTTCGGAGAGTGCGCAGTTGTGCGCCTAAGACGAAAAAGGGATTTATTGCAAGTCTGACTCCCAAGATGGAGAATTGTTTCCTAAACAAAACCACATTCACCGGTAGGAGAAGGTGCTTATGCCAAAAATGGAATGAGACGCTACTACAGAGATCAGTAGGTGATCAGTAGGTCCAGCCGTCAGTACCTTATATTACACAAACCCTTTGGCCAGCTATTCGGCCTAACCTCTTAGGCATTCGTGGACGCGAAAGGCGGTCCAACCGAGAACTAAGAGAAAGGGGGCAACCCTCACTCGACAAAAGGCAAAGCAAACTCAATTCAAGAGCGAGGTTTTTAGGATCCCCTTCTGGCACGAATGAGAAAGCAGCCAGCTGAGCTGGTAGAACAGGAAAAGCAGCACGCGTGTGGAAGAAAAGGGGAGTGCTTGCGGACATAAAGACTGGACTTCGTGCGTGGGTTCGAGTTCAGTACGAGTACCTCGTAGCCGAGCTACTATTATTAAGAGATCGGGGGTTGGCGAACCCTTTGCTCAACGTCGAAGTAAAAGGAAGGTGCGCACCTATGTCCATCCTAACAAAATAAAAACCCCGACTTGGGCAATAGCTGCAGGTTTAATTATACAGAGGTTTCTCTCTCAATAGAAGGAATTGGGGAGTCCGGGCGCGGGAACTATCTTCGTATTGGCCGGAAGCTCTATAACCATCCCCAAAGAGAGGAAGTCAAAGATAGCTACTAACAGAGCTCAAAGCAGATAAGAAATCGGAAGAGACAGACGCAAGGAAGATCAGAGGCCAGAGGAGGCTCGAGAGACCCCTCGTCCTAGCAGCCGATCACTCACTAATAGCTACTACCTGGAAGAGAGGAATTCTTAAACCTAGTACTGACTCTCGTCTGGAATGGGAGGACGGGTTGAAGAAGTCCTTATGGAGCTGGGAGCCCAGTTAAGTCAGATTATTCCCTGGAACAAACCAACTCCATAGGGAAGGGAAGGCAAAGCAAACTCACTTGGGAAGCTCATTGGTTTAGCATCCGCTTCAGACCTTTCGTTACATCTATCGACATTAAGATAAAATAAAGGCTGGAATTGGACAATTGTCATCAATCAATATCTAAGAGACCTGCGCCAGCGCTAAGGTATGGAAAACCTAGAAATCCACTTGCTTCAATCTGATCTACGACCAACCTAGCTTGCTCTATCCCTACAGGAAACAACAAGGAAGATGCCCCTCAGGGTTAAACATCCCGAAAGTGCCCTTGCGCCCTATCCGACTACAAGAACAATCACCGCTCCCAGCTAAGACATTCTCTTCTGGCCTGGCCTTCTCTTCTATAGCTCTCACTCAATAGATCTTATTTGTTTAATTCATTCCTATTTAACAATTTCACCTTAGCTCCAAGCCGTATTAGCTATAAAGCCAATAGCAAGTCAAAGGTGGGAATAGATTCAAGCGATCGGGCTTCAGCGGGAAACCTTTCCATCCATAAGGGAGGGCAGGGCGGTGGGATCAATGGAAAAATGCAATATCGTCCGTGCAATCAGAGTAAGATACATAATAGTTCTCAGGTCATCCGTCTGCGGGCGTCACATCGCTTCTCCATCAATGTGCTCCGCTTATACATAGTTCGGAATAGTTGGTTTGTTGCAATTCGTAACTTAGGGACCAGCTTCAGTTCTAGTTAACTTCGAGTGAGCACCGGTTAGACTTTAGCCGAATGGGCCACTTGCTGCTAGCTATCGGGTGACCATATGACGTTGACCTAGAGCTATACCAAACGAGGGGGAGAGCTTTGATTCTCGGGGCTAGTGATCGGTAGTTTCAGAATGAACGGTAGGATTCATAGGCAAAATGAGGGGACTACCTCTATGTTGCATGAGGGCTAGCTGAAGATGCACAGAAAGTAAAGTCGTGATTGGCAACCTCGCAGCACAAACTCAATAAAAAACGAAAGTGAAATCAGCTAAATCAGCATAGGATGATACATCGGAAACGAGTTAAGAGTCGGACTAGGATTCTATCATTCCTCCCTGGCTGGTGGGAACTGTTGGACCATTGGCTTCTTAGTCGGCTTGTTCAGATGGGTATTCCGAAAAACCAACAGAGTGAAGGTCTTACTACGGCAATCGAAAGTCGGTTCAAGGCAAGGATCAAAGTTCTTCCTTGAGGCTGGCTCAGCTAACCGATATGATGCCGAATTCCCGTTTGTTTTTGGGCTATAAGACTCTTAGCTTCCAGCGAACTACGTGCATAAGCTTTTTTACTACAAAAACGATTCCTCCCCCGGGAAAAAGTGGTCCGTCAACTGAACTTGCCTTGTTGTGATAGGGCTCTTACCTCCTCAATTTTTATAAAAGAATCCTACCTGAAGGATCGATCTTCCTCCCCTAGGGTCACTCTAAATGCACTGGTTCCAGTTACCTCCTGCCTTTTCCTCTACTAGATTTTCGGTTCCGTTCCGTCAGGTGCTTTAATAGCTCGATCTGGAACCAACCTATGGTACTGTCTATGCCCTAAATGCTATTAGGTTAACAACCGGCTATGGAGCTTGTTATTTTCCTGCCCATGCTCTCTCTGCTGACTCTGCTGTGGGCGTCCCCTCCGAGGGTCTATCTGCTACTTAGTCAACAGGCTCTGGTCCCGGATCAACAAGGTCATCTACTGGAACTGCGCCTAGATATGCGTACAAAGGAATGCTGGCACTGGAAAGGAATTGGACTATATGATGGTGGGACAGGCTGTAAATCAGATTAGAGGTTCGGCGGGTAGAGGAGATAACTATGAAGAATAAAAGGCAACGGAACGGAAGAAGAGAGAAGGATATAACAAAAGCAGTCTACTCATGTACTAATGGCAAGGTCCGGGATGCAGAGATTCGTCTGTTTGCTATAGAAAGATGAAAGATCTCAAGCCAAGATCAGCTGCTAGCTGGACTGAGTAAGCGCAATGATCAGACAGAAGAAAGTGGGCTTGTCAGCATGGTAATTCCCCTCTTCAGGCAGGAAAGAGGGTGACGGTATGAATTAAGCAATGAAGTCAACATGTGAATCAAAGAGTCAGAGTTCACAACCTACTTGAAACCGGTCTTTAGACAGTGAAATCGGGACAAGCAAGTTCAGTGAACCGAGGGGCAGAACAGATAGGTATTATTGGTTGGCATGGCTTGAAGGCTAGATCTAGTATGAAGCTAAGAAGGAGCTGTGATAGGAAGGAATTCTTTCTTGTCTGCTATCCCTTCTTTTCTTCCTTACTTCCTTAGTAGCGGAGAAGACGGTAGATGCTAGAATAGAAGGAGGAGTTAAAACTACTTCTTAAGAAAGAAATAAGAAAGAAAGAGTCTAAACCACTTATCTTGAATAATTTTTATTAAAACCTTCACTTAAATAGGTAAAGAAAGACCGGTTGACACCGCTTTTCAAAGACTGATTGTTAGCAGACTGAAAGTGCCTTGCCTTTTCCCTTTGATTACAGTTGGTCTCTCAACTCTCACTGTAGGAGGCTTCGCTCCCTGCTGAATCAGTCAGTGAATCAATAGTGGATATAGAAGAGTTCCAGTAGTGGATCCCGAGGTGTTCAATCTGGTCGTGGTGTGTCTGATGGTTGAGCTCCGCCTTTGATCTGCGACTCCCTTGCCCCGAGCGCTGGGAGAATTGGCTCACCAGGGTACCACTCTTCGTTTTTACTACGTGACAGCTGGATCGGTTCGTGCGGAGCAAAGACCTACTTTGGTTGGAGAGAAATCCTTCAGTTGCGCTATTCTATTGGTGTCTGAATAGGAGGAACATGAAATTGCCTGCCCGCCCCTATCTATAGAAGCTTGTTGCCACTGTCCTATCAAAGAATGAGAGAGAGAGTTCAGTTCCCAGGTAACCTTCTTCAGTTCCAACTTCCGACCTCACACACTTGGTTGGAAGGCCTGCCTGTTCGTCTTCTGCCCTACCCTATCCTATGGTGTCTATTGCCAGATGAAAGAGTTCTGAGAGCATGACATCTGCTCATCAGTGGTCTTAATTTAGGAAGCGGTCTTCTTCCCGGCTGTAGCGCTTTTTCGCGCACAACAAGACAAAGAAGCTAAGCGCACACAGCTGAAGAGTCCGAACTTGTAGCACTTGTGGTGCGCAGGTCTTCTTTATTTTTCAAATCCAGGAAAGGAGATTGGGTATATCTAGAATAGAATCAACAGATGAGGGCGGTGGGGAAGGTTAATAATGCTCACGAAAAGAAGAATGGAAAGTTGAATAAAAAGAAGCCCATGAAAGGAGGGCTTTTGATCCTCGCACCGAACTCTAAGCGAGTGGCTCATCGTGAGACCTTAGCCCGATGCCTTTTAACCGAAGCGAAGTTAGTCACAGGTCAACCCTTCAGAGTTCTTCTTACTCCCCGATTCTGTACCCTTGGCTAACTTGTTTTCCTGCGTTGCTCCCCTCTCATCTAAACTATCTTTCTCTCCTAACGTTGAGCGTGAAAGCGGCTCTGAACGGTCTTTCTTTGTGAGGATTGGGCTGGCTTCTTTCCTCATCCGGGTTTACGGTATCCCCGTCAGCGAAGCTTCACTAAATGGCCTTGGAGCAGGTCACTCCCACGAATGCAGATCCGTTGCAAACCAAATTTTTTACGCAAGCAGCATGTTAGAGAGTGGGACAACTAACTGAAGTAGAAGGCTACTTTTTTTAGAGCATGTGCGGTGAAAAGGGAGTGAAGTTCAGTATCATCGTATATCAAGTACTCGCTATGGACAAGAAGATGATCCACTAGAGGAGGCCTTAGAGTAAGGGGGTGGGGAAGGAAAAGGTGGAGAGGAGGAGAAAGGAGAAAGAGTCTCTTTTGGTTAGCTAGACCATCTTCCCCATAGGACACCAAGGCTTGCAGCGAACCTTTCCCTTGTAGCCAGCGAAACGCCTTGCGCAATTGCTTTGCTTAGCTTTCGAGCTAGCTAGCTCTATACTTCTTTCTTTATGTATTTTATTAGTTAACAACCTATTCTTTCTGCCTGCCTCTGAAAAACCTGGTTCAAATTCAAAAGAAAACTAAGTACTCCCTTGCTGCTGTTCTAAGCTGATCTGGCTTTCAGCTTCAAAGGGCCCGACCCGGAAAGCGTTGCCTGCTTATAATTTGGCATTCCAAGGAGCTTCCTTGGGAGGCTCCCTTATGGACATGGGAGGTCAGTCAAACCTGCCCGGCCTTATCACAGATACCCCCCGCAACCAATGTGGGCTAGTAGAGGCCAGAGGTCCACTTGCTTCACTGACCTACCCCACGCCTGCTGCCTCCCCATGGTTTCAGAGCCGGCTTCAGGCCTTGGCCAGCTTTAGACCTTAGGTTTGGAGTTCCATATGCCACTGTATCCTATTATTGATGGATGCCCTATACTCACTCCCTGGTCTGTTGGAGAAAAGAGCCTCCCCCCGTGGGGAGTGTCAAGCAAAGGTCGTCCTCCGCCTTACGAGCTTGACCAAGATATTTTGAAAGTATCCCTCGGATAAAAACCTATTTATGCAAAAACCGCGTTTGCGTGGTCTCGGGACCAGCTTCTTCATCAGATTCGACCTCGTACTCATACTTAGTATGCCCAAAACCTAAAGTGGTTGGTCCAGGATCTGTTGCCTCAAGAAAAACAAGGACCACTGGCTCGGCAGGAACTGGATCCTTTGGTTCGTTCGCCAGAAGCTGGATCCATCGGCTCGACGTCTGTTGTGTCGGCATATGCTTCAGTGGTTTATTCATATTCAGACTTGCCTTCAGACCCGGCCTCCGCTTGGGGCTCGGCTTCTGAAAAAGACAGTACGTCGTCAGCCTGATTATGTTATGAATCTGGCTAGAGGCCTACCCTCTGGAAGAACTCATCCATTGTGTCATTTTCATACTGAGGTTAAAAGGGAGCAGTAGCTTCTATCCTTGGTCTTTCTGGATCAACAGATTTAGGTGCGGACGTTGACAACAATTCTCTTTTTATTCAGCGAGTCCTCGAATGAGTCCGCGGACGGGGGATTTTGAGAACCAGGATATGCGAGCTAGTCAGAAATGGGACCTGTTGGCTTGATATAAAGGAAGCCCGTTGGTGATTGTTAGAAAAATCCCTACGAGATTCTTGCTTAGCCTTCCCCACCCACCTACCCTTCCTGGGTAATTTCTGTCATTTTCTTCTCTTCCATGGACGTAGTTTCATTTTCCCGGAATCTATTCTCTACCTATAGATCCCTACCCTTTTGATTGAATCGAATTCATTCGCTCGCGCCTCTAGCGTACGTAGCCTTTTGGCAAAGCTCTTTTCTCTTTCCCCTTATCCTGTTCAAAGGCACAGATTCACAGAGCCTCTATCAGATGACGATTGAATGGCTTCCACCACGACACGAATAACTACTCCTTCTTGACGAATAAAAACTACTCTTTTTGTTGAACCAACGAGTGAAGTTCTGCCGCTAAGACTAAGAGTGATTATGAAAGCTTTCCCCTGACTGAACCCAACGACTCTCGACTCTTTCTATTGAAAGAGTCAAGGGGCAAACAAAAAAAAATGCCCCTCTAGTTAAGTTATTTCGGTCCAGCTAACCGAACTTCTGCCTAATTCCCAGCTAAAAGCTTACGCTATGATCGGTACAGAGAGAATGGACTTGATCCCTGATTAGGCCTTAGAGCAGTCCGGCGTGGACGAGAGCAATCTTCGAACCCTGCGGGTTTCCTCTATTCAACGAGCGTACGTTCGATTCAAAGCACTTACTTTTTAAAAACACTATTTCGGGAAGCCAAGCAAGGACTAGATCGTATGGATATAATAAAGTCTTTCCACATGCCCCTAAAAGACCTAGGCAAACCTCCTCTGGTTAGGGCTATCGGATTCCGGAGTGAGGTCAGTCTTTATCAAACGGACCTCCCGTACTCGCATGAGGGCCACCGCACAGCATTTCAAATAGAGCGCTGTGGATAACCACCCAGCTTTCCGTGACATCATCCTTATCCACTTAGTCACAAGGTATATCCCAATGTAGTACTCCTTTGTGAGGCAACCAGAGATGCATAATAGTTGGACCTTCAAAGGCCAACTATGCACTGCGCGCTTTCTAAGGCGCGCCGCCACGAGCGCAGCCCAAGCCTTTCAACAATATCAAATCAGACTTTCAATAAAGTCTCGTTGTGAAGAAAGGTTTGTTATGGTGTTATACATTGGGGAATGAAGAGAAGCCCCACTAGGGCTCCAACTCGCCTCACCTTATTTATTCCGAGTGTATTACCACTCAGAGAGGGGGGCGCTCAAAGTCAGATCAAGGAGGAAGATCGCTGTTCTGCCGGTAGGAGTGCGGCTCCTATAGTTCCCTGCTAGATCGTAGACTGATCGGGGTCCCCTTTGACGCGGCGTCGATGTCGACACAGATAGGGCATGAAGGTACGAGCCCTTCGAAGGTTGAGTCAAGTTTTGCCCTGCCTATCATGGGCACCCCACGGATGCTGTAACTCAATCTTTTCGTCTTTGGAGACCTTTCTTTATGTTAATAAAGCGCTTCCTTTTCTTAAGCGCGCGGGTTGATAAAGGCTTTGGTGACCGCTCTTCGCGGGTTTGATTTCATTTCTTTCATCATCCCGTCAAAGTCTTGTCGCGAGCCAAGTAGAGTGTATTTACAGGGAACCGCGAGGATAATTGCATCCAGGGCCCGATCTACTACTGACTTTACCTTCCCCTAACATTGATTTGACTCCCATCCCCATGCAGATTTGGCTCCAACATAACAAGACATATAGTCTCAGGCAAAGGAACACTAATCTACTTCACTTCCTTTTTGTGCTTTCGCGCCCCTCCCTATAATGCTGGACTATACTTGTAGTCGTTAGAACAACAACTGTGTACCAGCCCCTTTCTCTTATACGTGCGGAGGAGGTGGACATCTTTTTGACTTATTGTTGGCAGGCGGAAAGTTCGAACTAACTACCCACACATCCACCGCCCACCTTTCTTAACACTGAACATAAGCTTCTGTACCTGACCTTCTGGCTTGAACAAGAAGGCGACCTACTAAATGAATTCAATGCGAACCATTATCCCGTTGCTTTCTACTTCACTGAGCGAATAACAACACTATACGTTAGCGATTATGAAACCGGGGATCTGATTTCGTTACTCGTTGCCCACCCACCTTAGAGAAGTGTAACTCACTCCTACCGGTAACGACTACAAAACCTCTATGCCCACCTGCACACCTTGACAGCCCTGTTATACCTGAGGCGCCTTTATGTTACTCGGAAACAAGCCTGAGAACGACTCTTATCCCACCGTTAGCCATTATGTTTACCTGGTCAAATGCCGTCGTTTATGATAGGTCGGTCCC